TTGGAACTGCCATTCAAAAATGAAGAGGTTACTCATTATTATAGTTGGGATGTGAAAGACATCTATCATCTATTGTTCAAAACGAATTTTTCTTTTCATTGCACAACAAACAACTTTAAAAATCATTCATTTTTGTTTTATTCATGAAAACTAACTTTAATTAGCTAGAAAAAGCTTTGACATGTCAATTGATAATGAGAAAACGAAATCGGGGTACAGTACGTACCTATTTAGGGCTAAAAGATAGAAATAAAAACAAATAACTCTCGTGGTCTAGAATAAAAAAAAAAAGATCCGTTTATAATCCTCTTCCAGGTGTATTAATAAATCGTCCAATCCAATTGGTAATAATAACAGAATGCACAGGTCGTGTTAAAAGCGGTTTGTACACCTATATACATATAGTATATGGTTCCGTTATCTTATTTCCTCTATAGAGGACAAAGAAAATTAAGAAGAAACCCACAAATATCAGAAAAACTAAAATTCTTGTTGACCAAAGAAAATAATTCATGTTAAAGACAAAATCCACTTGGACCAGAAAAACCCGTACCTATACTATTAAAAAATAAAAATATATTAAGTACGGGTCGATAAAAAAAAAGAAAATTCAAGTGGGATTTTCTGGAACTATTAATAAGCTAGACCCATACTGCGAGTTGTTTCATGCCATAAATAAACTCGAACACTCAAGAAATCGGTTGGACAGGCGGATTCACATCTCTTACAACCAACACAGTCCTCCGTTCGCGGAGCAGAAGCAATTTGCTTAGCTTTACATCCGTCCCAAGGTATCATTTCTAATACATCTGTAGGGCAGGCTCTGACACATTGAGTACACCCTATACATGTATCATAAATCTTTACTGAATGTGACATTGGATTTATAAATTTTTGAACATCATAAATTTTCGATCTAGTAAACTTTTAAATCAATCATATAGTGATATACCAGATGAATCGATGGTTACCGGAATTTTTCGAATCAATCTATTTCGAGATCGACTCATGAGAAAGAGCCAAGATATTTTGCTTTTTTAGAAACATGATCAGAAGTTACGTGTCATACATGTTAATTCCTCAATAAATTCGAATTGATTGATACGAGTTGTCTTTCTGTTAGGATAAATTGAAGAGACATGAGACAATAATCAGTCCCAATAGTTACTTCAACGGTTGCAATAGTTATAACATAACAAAAAGGGATAAAATGATACGAAACCACATTTAAGGAGTCTAACCATATTGCGGCTCGTGATCAATCCATAAACGCCGATAAAAAAGTAGGTACTCAAAACAAGTACATATTAAATTAAAGCAGCATTGACCGGCTTCTTATCAAAATTTCGATTCGTTTCAGAATGGAATCGATTCAATTGACTATAATATGACACACAGAACAAAAGAAGATATTGGTAATAGGTCGAATTAAACATTTTTATTTTATTTATTATACACAAAGACTCTTCAAATTGAAGGAATCGGTGTAATAATACAGAAGAGAGTCTGATTTGGATTGCGGGTTCTAAAGATTTATTACTGACAAGCCGCAGCAATTGCATCATCTCTTAAAGTTCAAACAACTAAAAAAATGATAGAAATGAGTTCGAATGGAAGAAGAAATCTGTTAATAAGTAAAACCCAATTTATTGCTTATTACTTATAAAATCTTTCTTGATAACCCGGTTTGATTTTGTAATACAAATAATCCTATACCAGGATGTATCTAGAAAAGTAGTAATTAGTGAAACAAAAAGATACTTGTAAAAACGAGCGAAGTAACCCCATCTCCAATATAATTAAGGCTAGACAAAGAAGAACGAATCTCCATGAAAAGGAAGACTAAAATGAATTCTAAACTGAGACTCTTCCGAGATTCCCGAATATAAAACCCGATCCCAAAAAGACTATCATGAGTTTCTTTTTTAGCTGGTACAATCATAGGCTTTTCCCGGATTCCTCCTTCCATGAATTAATGAAAAAAGAGAAGCTCATCAAAATGTAAGATTTAATAAATCAAATAATCCAAAATGACTCTTAAAATTAACGAGTTTTTGGCTCCCGAATATTTAACTGACCAATTAATTCTTTATACCGTACTCGATTTTTTTTTGACAAATAAGCCATCAGCCGTTGACGTTTTCCCAAAATTTTCAGTAGACTCCTCTGAGATAAATAGTCTTTTTTGTGTAATTCCAAATGTGAAGTAAGTCTCCGTATCTTATCGGTAAAACTGAATACTTGAAATTCAACCGATCCCCTGTTTTCTTCTTTTTCTTTTTTCGAAATAACTGAGCTAAATAAATTTTTTACCATAACAAGAATTCTTTTTCTCCTTCCGCCCCTTTTTCTTTATTTTTTTTTTAAACAAATCTGAATTTGATCAATCATTAATAATGCCAATTAGTTTGTCCGGTTTTCACAATGATCAGAATTCTGCTATGGACCCATAACCGGGTTTTATCAAATAAAACGACTCAATGTAATTTGAATTAAATTTGAATAAAAATAGAAAAGGATGTTACATTATTGTACTCACAAACGAGAATAAATTAGATCTAAAAACGAATCAACAGAATTTTTTTTAGATCTAATTTATTTTATAAAAATGATTATCATGTATCAGAATGGAATGTAAGACAGTGCATGTGTGCGTCTTTTTCTTTTTTATATAATATACCAATAGTAAAGATAGATAGAAAAAGTGTACTGTTAACGAATTTTTACTTGTGGATACATATGTATCCGTAACATACTGAAACGACTGCCATTATTGGTATCAAAGCAATAGCGGTTTACACAAGTTAAATCTTCTAATCGATAATTGGGCCAAAGAAATAACTCTAATTTAATGAATTTATTTCTATCAAAATGTTCCTTTTCATCCAAAAAGTGACCACAGTTTTTTACGTTGCTCCTATTGCAAACTGTTGTATTTCTATTCACGTTAGTTCTATTTCTTGAATTGAAATAAATTAGACTTCTAAATTCTCTACGACGTCTAGGTGATGAAATAGTTTCAGGAACAAATAAATCATAATCATTTTCGTTTTTATTTCGAAGTATTTTTGGATGTTTTTCAATAGATTTTTTCATTTTTTTAGCAACATGTCTTTTTTCTTGGTATCTTTGATTAGTTTTGGGCTTACTCTTATGAACCAATGAAATACTTATGGTTTTATACATAATAAACTTTCTATCATTTTTTACAAACAGACGAAGCGGTTCGATAATCAATATTCCCTTTTTGATCAATTCTGTAAGAGTTAAGTCTTTCTGAGTCAGCATTATATCCAAACTCATTTCTCCTCTTTGAATAGAGGATAGAGCAATTTCTTTTGGATTTATCAGTCTAAGCAGGAGACAATATATCTTGATATTATTGATCATTTTGTGATTCAAAGGATCATTCCATCTCAATTGAAAAATCAAATACCTTTTCAGGAATAAATCAAGTTCTGCTTCTGTATTACTCTTGTATTGCTTTTTTTTTCTACGTTTTTTCATGTTTGATTTCGCATAATCTTCTTCATCAATATTTTTTTGTTGGTTTGAAAGAATGGATTCAAGATTCTCTTGGTTTTGTACATCTGATCCAAGATTCCCTTGGTCGGTCGACTCTTTTTCTTCTTGATTTTGATTTTCTAATTCAAAAGATTTTTTTTCATTCGATGATCTAAAAATCTTTTTTTTTTGTTTTCCATTGATGTTTTTATTTTCCCTAACATTTTCATCTTCATTAAAATTGAAAAGAAGTAATTTGATTGGCAGAACCCACGGTTTAATCTTATATTTATTGTAAGGTAGGACAAATTCTGGGAAGAACCAAAGTCCTATATTCAATCTTGGACGATTTAGTATTTCTTCATTCATTCCCATCCAATCAAACAAAAAGCTTTTTTTTGAATCGGATGGGTCAATTTCTTGATGAATTTTGATATAAAAAAGACCCTTCTTATTCTTATCAATTTTATCAATTATTTGGTAATTATGAGTTTCACTTTGAATATTTTTATTGTTGTTGGTACTGGCATCAATATCGATCCAGGCCCCAATTTTGGATTTTTTTTTTAGGCAAGGGTCGAGAATGCGACAATCAAAATATTTTCTATTCAAATTTCTCGCCATATCCCTAATACCATCTTCTTCTAAATAATTATTGATAGGACCTAACAGATCGAGTAATTTTTGTTTATGTATGTTGTAATTATCATAAACCCCTTCTTTCTTCCTTTTTACTTGTAATGGCGATCGATAAATATATGAGCCATTTCTATCTTCGTAATTGATAGATTTATATAATAAAAAATCATACCTGTAGTGTTTTTTAACATTTTCTTTTTGATTTGACAACGAAATTTTTTCATAATCCGTTTGTTTTTTGTAATGAATTAATTGGACTTTCTCATATAAATCCTGTTTGTTTAAATTTTTATTTTGAACGGTACAATGTTGATTGACTCTATTTTTCCATTTTTGTGTTACTAATTGAGACCATCTAATTGGAGATAAATCATATTGATAATGACCCCTTAACAACCAGTTTTTCAATTGCTTCGTTTTAGACTTACAAAGTTTTTTATGTCTTAATTTAGAATCGGAATGAAATATTCCTTGTATTCCAAAATAATCCTTTATTTCATTTTTAAGAAAAAGGGATGTTCTATGATATTGAAGGACATATCTTAACTTATCCAAGTTATTAACTTGGATTTGTGATAATTTATAAAATACATATGTTTGTGACAGGGAGGATAAGTTACAAAAAATATGTGAATTCTTGTTTCTAGTACTAATATTATAAAGTGACTCTTTTAGAGTTGAAATAAAATGAATTGTAGTTTGGTTTGTTTTATTAATTCTTTCTCGATTTGCTTCATTATTGTAAATGTATTTATCAATAATTTTTTTTGTTGATTCAAAAAAAAATGGTGTATTGAGACTGGGAATATTTATGATATATAAAAAAATATCTCTGCATATCTTTTCACTAAAATATTTTATACAATAATGTAATTTGAGAATTAATCGAGCATTTCTTCTTTTTAATATCTTCCATATATTTTTTGATGATTCCCGTCTTCTTTTAGTATTATAACTTTTTTTGTTAGGACTCATTTTTATATCCGGTGTTAGAAATTCATTTTTCTTGTCTTTTGTAATTATTTCGATTTGATTTGTGATTGTGTTTGTTCTATCAGTCAGATCCTGCATTTTCGTTTCTGACAGTGAATACTCTGTCCAATCCATAAATCCATTTTGAATGGATGATTTATGAATAATCCGATTATTGATTATGGAATCTTTTTCTTTTTTAGTTTGACTTGATTCATATATCTCTTTCAACCCAAATAATAAAATTTTATTTACTTTTGAAAGGTTTTTTATTATTCTTTTTAGAAATAAAATCTTTTTGATAACCCATTTTTTTGTTTTTTTTAAGATCTTTAGAAAAAATTTTGTTTTTTCTTTTAAAACTCTTAGAACTAGAAAACACTTTTTTTTCACTTTTCTAATTTTTTTTTCGATTATTTTAAAAATAGGTTCAAAAAAGGAAGGTCGGTTTCGAGGAGAACCAAAAGGAAGTTCCGCTTCCATTCCCCAAACTGTTAAAAAGCAAAAACGATCTTTTTGTCTTTTCTTTGTCATTGTATCTCTATGAGGGGATCGAAATTTAGATTCGTGCCATGGTTTCAAACAGAAAGGAAATAGGATCTTTATTTGAATACCATCTGTTAACCAGTTTTTTGGAAATTCGGTTTCTGATAATTGAACACCATTATAGGTACATTTAACATGCATCTCTCTATTCCATTCCTTTAAATCCTCGGACCATTCGGGAAATTGAAATAATAACATACGACCGATATTTTTAGCTATTATCAATGAAGGTAATATAATATGTTTTCTAAGAATGGATTGGGTTACTAACATGTAGCCTCGTATTACTTGAGCAAATAAAATGGTATCCCAAGCTTCTGCTATTTCTATCCGTACTTTCTCTTGTCTTTTGTCCTCCTCATTTTTCTCCACTTCTTTTTTTTCTTCCTCGGTATAATTCAAAAATTTTGAATTTTTACGCATCTCGTTTCTAAAAATGAATTTAATCTGTTTAGAAATCTCAAAAGAAAAAAAGGAGAGTTTAGTTATTCTGTCCAAAAAAAGAGGAGAATGTGTATTTGCTTGAAACAGTTCCCAAATAACAGTTTTACGCCTTTGAGTACGCATGGAACCCTTGATTATCTCTCGACGAAAGTCCGATTGTTGCGAATAACGCATCAAAGCTACCTCGTCTACTTGATCAGGATCATTAGTATCTTTGGTATTAGTATCATGAGTATTGCTATTCTGATGTTCATCAGTAAAAATAACTACACGTTTGGCTTTTCTTGATCGAATTCCAGGATCTTCTGCCCCCATATCCTCTTCATTTTCCCCCTCCTGTTGGTCCAACTCGTCGATTAATTTGTATGACCATTGGGGGACTTTTTTACTGATTGTTTTTACTCCCATAGACTTTTTTCTAATTACGTTTTGATCTTTGGGATCAGTTATAACCGAATTAAATAAAAATTTTGCTCTATCTTCAGAATCTCCCTTTTCTTGTTCTGGAAATAAAGGAAGCCTCTTCAAATTGAAATTCAATGATGATTCTTTAGTAAATTGACCAATAAAGGTCAAAAAATGGCCCATTTTTATTGATAATAATTTTGGATCAAATGGATTATCCTGTTTTTGTTCAAATTCTCGGGAATCGGTGAGAAGAATACCATGAATTTTATTTATCCAAACTGTTTCCATGGAATTTTCTATAAAAATTGCGTTTATGATTGAAGGTGAATATGTTTTTTTGCTTGTTCCACGATAGGATCCGTTCATGAAAGGATCATATATCTTAGACAAGTGTTCTTTTTTTTTGGTCTCATTATTACAATTACATAATCGAGTCCTTTTTTTGAGTATATTCATAATAAAAAGGGATTTTTTGTCTAAAGCCTTAATTCTATCTATAAACTCGTCGCTTTGTTTGTTCTTTTTTTGTTCATTGATATAAATCCAATAATTATATAGTTCAGTAGAAGAAAATTTTTCTATTGTAGACCAAGATATCTTTCTTTGTATCATTTCCAAAAAAGTTAACAAACTGGATGGATATGTAAAAGATATTTTGAGTTTTCCACAACTTTGACATGTATAAAAAAAATATTGTGACGTTTCATTTCGTACCGCATTTTCAACTCGATCGTTTTTTATATATCGTAATGGACGATTCCATCGTTTATAGTCGAAAAGAAGAGACACAAAGGGCTGTTCAAACCATACAAAATTTTTATCTTCTTTGTTTTTAAGTATTTCTAACTTTAAATTTTTTGGATTCTTATCTAGATAATAAGTTTCCAAAACCGGGTCATTTTTATAGCATGTCGCTTTAACATCTAATTCGGTTGTTTTTTTACTGTTTCCACTTACTTTCTTCCCATTTACTTTGATTTCTTCCGT